GTCCATCTATTCCCAATCTCCAGTAAAAATCAAAAAAATTGATCCATTTATAATCTTCCGCCAGCTGGATTAATGGATCGTCCAATCGGAAATGATAACAAAATGCATAGGTTGTTAGAAGGAGTTCTAATATGCATATACACATCGTATACCACTTAATTAGCTTATTTCCTCTATGAGGAAGAAAGAAAATTAAAGAACCCGCAGATATTGGTAAAACTACAATTGTTGTTAACCAAGGAAAAAAATTCGTGGTAAAGACAAGATACACTTGGACCAGAAAAACCCGTGCTCAGAAAGGTTTTTTTGAGCACGGGTTTTTTCAGTAAAAAAAAATAAAATGGATTCAAAATGTATTCAAGTAGGGGTTTTCTGGAACATATCAATAAGCTAGACCCATACTTCGAGTTGTTTCATGCCATAAATAAACTCGAACGCTCAAGAAATCCGTTGGACAGGCGGATTCACATCTCTTACAACCAACACAGTCTTCTGTTCTTGGAGCGGAAGCAATTTGCTTAGCTTTACACCCATCCCAAGGTATCATTTCTAACACATCGGTGGGGCAGGCTCGGACACATTGAGTACACCCTATACATGTATCATAAATTTTTACTGAATGTGACATGGGATCTATAAATTTTTGAACATCATAAAATTTCAATCTAGTAAACTTGTAAATGAATCAGTATAGTTACACACCAGATGAATCAACGATTTACCAGAAATTTTCTAATCAATTTACTTCGGGATCAACTCATAAGAAAGGACCAAGATACTTTGATTTCTTACGTTTTCGAAAACATGATGTAGATTCCACCCTATTGGACATGCTAATTCAAATTGGTGAATTTTATAATTTAATATTATTAATATTACTTATTCAATAAAGTTGATTGATTGATACGCGTTGATTTTCTGTTACGATAAATCGAGGAAACAATAGCTAATCCAATAGCTGCTTCAGCGGCTGCAATAGCTATAACAAAAATTGAGAAAATATTTCCTTTTAATTGCCGACTATCAAAAAAATCAGAAAATGTTACAAAATTTATATTAACCGCATTCAGTATAAGTTCAAGACACATAAGGGCCCTAACCATATTTCGACTCGTGATCAATCCATAAATACCGATAGAAAATAAATAGGCACTCAAAACAAGTATATGCTCGAGCATCATTGACCAACTCCTTATCAATTTCGATTGATTTTAATATGAACAATAATTCAACGGATTTGATTGACTAGAATCTAACAAAAAGAATATATTGGAAATATATCGAATAAACGAATTTATATTTTATACACATTTTATACACAAGCAATATTCAAATAGAATTCAAAGAAAATAGATGCGATAAGACATAAAAAAGTTTCATTTTGATTGCTTGCTATTCCTAATTAGAAAGATTTATTACTGACGAGCCACAGCAATTGCACCTATCAAAGCAACTAAAAGAATTATTGAAATGAATTCAAATGGAAGAAAAAAATCTGTTGCTAAATGAATTCCAATTTGTTGACTAGTACTTATCAAATCTTGCTCTATAATTTGGTTTGATCTTGTAGTCCAAATAATCCCGTACCATGATGTATCTAATATAGTAGTAATTAGCGAAACAAGAATACTTGTACAAACCAACGAAGTAAGGCCATTCCCAACGGTCCACAGATTAAAATCTTTAGAATATTCGGAACCATTCATGAACATCACAGCAAATAGGATTAAAACATTTATGGCTCCCACATAAATAAGGAGTTGGGCAGCAGCTACAAAATGAGAATTTGAGAGAATATACAATAAGGATATACAAACAAGAACCAATCCCAATGAAAAGGCAGAATAAATTGGATTGGGAAGTAATACCACTCCCAGGCCCCCTAATATAAGACCCGATCCCAGAAAAACTAAAAGAAAATCGTGTATTGGTCCAGGCAAATCCATTCTGTGTAAAATAAGAGATAAATAAATCGAAATGCTTTTCATGATCTTATTGACCCGACCAGGAATTTTTTTTTATGATACGTTCCTAATTAAATAAAATACTAATCTATTAGGTGGGAATTGCTCTAAGTACAATTATTGGACAGTTTCGTTTTTGATTCTTTTTTTGTTTGTTCAAAAGATTCAAAAGAAAAGGGTATTTTTTTTTGAAACTATATATTTCGAAATAATTACGAATATATTAATAGATTTAAAATAAAAATGACTCCGAAATTCTTATCAACCAGTTACTTTGTAATTGAATTTTTATTTATTGAACAAAGTCCTCATTCTTTTTTTTTAATTCAAACCAAACACTCTTTCTTTTAACTTAAACCAAAAAGGAACCTTAAAAGAATTCGTAATTTCTCTTTAATAGAATAGTAGGTTTACTTACTCAGTTTTTTTTTATCGAATTCGAAATTGTTCGAATTGTATAATCGTCAATTACTGACATTGGTAAACGACCCAAAGCAATTTGATTATAATTCAATTCATGACGGTCGTAAGTAGAAAGTTCATATTCTTCAGTCATTGATAAACAATTTGTTGGACAATACTCAACGCAGTTACCACAAAATATACAAATTCCGAAATCAATACTGTAATTAAGCAATCGTTTTTTTCGAATATCCGTTTCAAATTTCCAATCAACAACAGGTAGATCTATAGGGCATACACGAACACATACTTCACAAGCAATGCATTTATCAAATTCAAAATGAATTCGCCCGCGGAAACGCTCTGATGTGATTAATTTTTCATAAGGATATTGAATAGTTACGGGTAAACGATTTGCGTGGGATAAGGTAATCATGAAACCTTGACCAATGTACCTTGCGGCTCGGACCGTTTGGTGGCCATAATTCATAAACCCAGTTACCATAGGGAACATATCGTGAATATCTATGAATAATTTGATGTTTGTTTCTTTCTCTTGTTTGAACCAAGCCATGAATCTCGTATTTTTTTTATTTACAGTGAAAGAAGTTGGAAAGAAGTTGTTAATAATAGATTACCGAGAGAAATGGGTAAAAGAAATTTCCATCCAAGATTTAATAATTGGTCCATTCTTAACCTAGGTAAAGTCCATCGTGTTGCGATAGAAATAAACAAAAACAAATAAGTTTTAGCTAATGTAATAAAGATACCAATTGTCGTTCCAAGGATTCCATTCATTTTATTTATTTCAAATAGCTCAGGGACGAATACGTACGGAATGGAAATATTCCAACCCCCCAAGTAAAGAACTGTTACAAATAATGAAGAAAGTAATAGATTTAGATAGGAAGCAACGTAAAATAAACCAAATTTGATACCTGAATATTCGGTTTGATACCCTGCTACTAATTCTTCCTCGGCTTCTGGTAAATCAAAAGGTAATCTCTCACATTCTGCTAGAGAAGAAATTAGAAAAACGATAAACCCTATTGGCTGACGCCACAAATTCCATCCCCAAAAACCATATTTTGATTGCGCCTCAACTATATCAACTGTACTTGAACTGTTAGATAATTATAGTCGATGATAACATCACTGTTTCCATCGCTAGTCCAAAACCGTACATGAGATTTTCACCTCATACGGCTCCTCGTGAGTCACAAATAAATTTAAGGACCGAATCCGTATTATTTATCTTCGTATGGTTGTAGAATAGATACAGAAAAAATGGATTGGAAGGTCCAAAATTATACCAATGGAATTCTGTCTGCTATATTCTGAAAGAATAAAAAAAAGTGCTTCTGAATTGATCTCGCCCCTTAAGAATTTCAATTTTTATTTGTTGAGTAATAACTTAAGCCTTTAATAAAATACTTCTTGTAGAATATCAATCGATATTTCAACCCATTGTTTTCGATTACGAAAAAAATGAAACATTACCTTAGCTCATAAATCATGACACGGATTAGGTCTCTCTATATATATGAAAGAAAGAATAAAAAAAAGATTTCTTTTTTATTCTTTATTGTTTATTTTTCGTTCCTATTCTTCTTTCGGATCTGAGAAAACCACGAATGGGGGCTTAAACTAAAAAATAGTAAAGGATTTTTTCGTTCCTGATAGTCATTACTTTAATCGGCGGATAGGAGCATACTCTGGACCGGAATCGGGGGGAGTACTGCCTAGTCATTTCTACGAATTTAAAGCCCCAATTAGTATTCTTTTTATGTTATCCAGAAGTCTCTTTTTATATAATTTACATAATCTCCATTACTAATCCTTTGTGTATTTTGGTGTTCCTAACCATCCACTCATTTTTTTGTTCAATCCCCCGTTTGTTTAGCAATACATGTATGGGACCATACAAAGGATAGCTAAAACTCTATACGGTTGATCTTTTGAGCCCGCTTCAAGCTAGATTGACTAATCAACCCGTCTTGGGGTAAAGACTTCTTCCGCGTACGTTTTCTTCCACTTAACTCTTGTACATCGGAAATGAGATTCAATTTTTTTTTTTTATTTACTGCGAATTTATAAGCTGCTTTCTTTCACTCATATATAACTATCTAATTTAGTTTATCAACCTGAACTGAAGGATAATAAAAAACGAGGATATCTATTCAATCCATTCAACTTATTTTCTAGAATGAAAGGAATAGGGAAAATAAAAGTTTATATTTCAACGAATCGCACGTAGAGATATTGATAAAACACATAGAGTTAATGGTATTTCATAACTAATCGATTGAGCAGCAGCTCGCAGACCACCTAAAAAGGAATATTTATTATTTGATCCGTATCCTGACATAAGAAGTCCAACGGGAGCAATACTTGAAATGGCAATCCATAAAAAAATACCGATATTGAGATCGGCTAAAATAAGGCGAGAGCTAAAAGGAATTACTGAAAAACTTAGTAAAATTGATATGACTGCTATAGACGGTCCAATACTAAATAAACGAGTATTTCCTCTAGATGGAAGAATATTCTCTTTGAAAAGCAGTTTTGTTCCATCTGCTAGAGCTTGAAGAATTCCCAAAGGACCGGCGTATTCAGGCCCAATACGTTGTTGTATTCCTGCAGATATTTCTCTTTCTAACCATACAATTACTAGTACACCTATTGTGATTCCCAATACAAGAGTCAAAATAGGGACCAACATCCATATGATCCCATAGACCTCTTTTAAAGATTCCAATCTGTAAAAAGAATTGATATCTTGTGCTTCTGTCGTATAAATTATCATTTCAACGATCCACTTCTCCCATAATGATATCTATGCTACCTAGTATCGTCATAATATCAGCCAATTTCATTCTTTTAACTAACTGAGGAAGAATTTGCAAATTGATAAAACCCGGCGGGCGAATTTTCCATCTCCAAGGAAAACCGCTTTGATCCCCTATCAGAAAAATTCCTAATTCTCCCTTTGGGGCTTCCATTCTCGCATAAAGTTCTTGTTTCGGTAATTCAAATGTGGGAGAGGGTTTTTTACTAATGAATCGATATTCAAAATCATTCCATTCTGGATCCCTTTCTCGATCAAAGCATCGGATTTCTAAATTCTCATAGGGACCCCCCGGAATTCCTTCCAGGGCCTGTTGAATTATTTTTATGGATTCCGTCATTTCACTGATTCGGACTAAATAACGAGCTAATGAATCTCCTTCTTTTTGCCACTGGATTTCCCAATCAAATTCGTCGTAACACTCATAACGATCAACTTTCCGAAGATCCCATTTGATTCCAGATGCTCGTAGCATTGGGCCGGATAAACCCCAATTTATTGCTTCTTCTGCACCAATAACGCCTATCCCTTCAACTCGTTCTAAAAAAATAGGATTTCGCGTAATAAGTTTTTGATATTCAACAATTCCTGTTAAAAAATAATCGCAGAAATCCAAACATTTATCTATCCAGCCATAAGGTAGATCGGCCGCCACTCCTCCGATACGAAAATAATTATGCATCATTCTCATACCGGTGGCAGCTTCGAATAGATCATATACTAATTCTCTTTCTCTGAAAATATAGAAAAAGGGGGTCTGTGCACCAATATCTGCCATAAAAGGTCCAAGCCATAATAGATGAGAAGCTATACGACTCAACTCCAACATAATTACTCTGATATAGCTGGCTCTTTTAGGGACTTGAATATTCCCCAATTGTTCTGGTCCATTTACGGTTATTGCTTCCGTGAACATAGTGGCTAAATAATCCCAACGCGTTACATAAGGCAAATATTGTATAATTGTTCGATTTTCCGCAATTTTTTCCATTCCTCTGTGTAAATAACCTAATATTGGTTCACAGTCAACAACATCTTCACCGTCTAGAGTAACGATGAGACGAAGAACACCGTGCATCGATGGGTGCTGAGGTCCCATATTGACTATCATAAGGTCTTTTTCTGTAGCTGATAGATTCATAAGTTTTTACTCGATTCATTCTTACATGAATTGTTGAAAACGAAAAGAAGTACATCAAAATTAAAATCTACTAAATCGCCTAATTCAAATAATTCAAAATTTTCAAATTAACGCTTTTTTGATTCCCGAATATCCAACTCACTAATTAATTCTTTATAACGTATTTTATTTTTCTTTGATAAATAAGACAGTAGTCGTTGACGTTTTCCTAGAATTTTACGTAGACCTCTCTGAGATAAATAGTCTTTTTTGTGCAATTCCAAATGTGAAGTAAGTCTTCGTATCTTATTGGTGAAACTAACTATTTGAAATTCAACGGACCCCCTGTTTTCTTCTTTTTTTTCTTGAAAAATAACTGAGATAAATGAATTTTTTACCATAAAACAAAATATTCTCTCCCCCTTTTTTTGAATGTGAATTTTACTGATCAGTAATAATAATACCAGTCATTTTGATATACACAATGATTTTAAGTTCGTTATGAACTTTATAATTTTTTTTTTTTCAAATAAAATGAATCAATCCGGTTTTCAATTTGATTCGTATCGGGATACAAAAGAGTGATAGATTTCTATAAAAGATAAAATTTTAGAGTTCAAATAAGAGGATTTTGTTGATTCATTTGTTGATCTAATTGATATGTATGTCATTAAATTAGTATCATGTATCAGAATGAAATGTAAGACAATCCGCGTGCCCGTCTATTTGTTTGTTATTTGTGTTCATATACCTGGCACGGTACATAATATATGGGAGTACCATTAACGAATTTTCAACCGCGGATACATATGTATCCTTACCATACTGAAACGACTGCCATTATTAGTATTAAACCAATAGCGATTCATACAAGCTAAATCTTCTAATCGATAATTGGGCCAAAGAAAGAACTTTAATTTAATTAGTTTCTTTTTCTCACCATCAAGATCTTTGTTTTTAGTCAAAACTTGACCACAGTTTTTTACATTATTTAAAAAGACTGGATTTCTATGCATACCATTTTTATCCCTTGAATTGAAAGAAATTCGAATTCGCAATTCTCGCCGGTGGTTAGGGGATAAAATATTTTCAGGAACAAATAAATCATAATGATTTTTGTCTTTATTTTCAGTCATTTTTTGATGTCTTGCAATAGATTCATCAAAATTCTTTTTATCAATATAGTTTTTTTCTTGGTATCTTTGATTAATTTGGTGTTTATTTTTATGAACCAACGAAATACTTATAGTTTGATATAGAATAAATTGTCCATCATTTTTTACCGACAGACGAACTGGATCGATAATCAATATTCCCTTTTTCATTAATTCTCTAAGAGTTAAATCCTTCTGAATCATCAAAATATCCAGATTCATTTCTCCCCTTTGAATAGAGGATATAACAATTTCGTTTGGATTTATCAGTCTAAGCAGGAGACAATATACTTTGATATTATTGATTATTCTTTGATTTAAAGAATCATCCCATCTCAATTGAAAACGCAAATACCTTTTTAGGAAGAAATCAAGCTCTGCTTCCGTGTTACTCTTGTATTGCTTTTTCTTTCTACGTTTTTTTATGTCTGATTTGCCATAATCTTCTTCAACATCTTTTTCTTGGTTTGAGAGAACGGATTTTAAATTTCCTTGTTTTTGTGCATCTGATACAAGATCCCCTTCACCTATGGGTTCTTTTTCTTCTTGATTTCGATTCTCTAATCCAATAATTTTTTTTGCATTCGGTGCTATAAGGGGGTCCCTTTTTTTATTTTCAATAATATTTTTATTAATGTTCCCATTTACATTAAAATTTAAAAGAAGTAATTTTATTGGTATGATCCATGGTTTAACCTTATATGCATTATATAGCAGCACAAATTCTGGGAAGAACCAAAGTTCCAGATTCGATATAGGCCGACTTAGTATTTCTTCATTCATTCCCATCCAATCAAATGGGCTTCCTTTTTTACTGGATGGGTTGCTTTCGTGATCTTGAAAAATTGTGAAATAAAAAAGGTCCGTTTTATCAATTATTTCATAATTATTAACCCCAGCCTTAATATTTTTGTTACTCTTGGTACTGGTATCCACCCAGTACTCAATATCAGCCTTATTTCTAAGACAAAAATGAAGAATTCCCCAATTTAAAAACTTTCTATGCGAAAAATTCCCCATAGCATCTAAAATATTGTCTTCTCCTAGATCATTATGGATAGGGATATCCCTCAGTGTATCAAAAAATTTGCGTTTATCCATGTTGTAATTATAAGAAATCTCTTCCCTCTTATTTATATTTACTTGGAATGGTGATCCATAAGCATACGGGTCCCTCTTATCTTGATAATTAATAGATTTATATGATAAAAAATCATATCCATAGTGTTTTTTCAAATTCGATTTTTTTAATTTTTGTTCTTGAGTAAGTTTATATTCTTGATTTAGTAATGAATTCGCTTGAAAATCATTTTTTTTTTCGTAATGAGTTAATCTTTCTTTTTCATATGAATCCCATTTTGTTAAATCTTTATTTTGAGCCAGATAGTGTTGATTGACTCTATTTCGCCATTGTCTTGGTACTAATCTAAGCCATCTACTCTGAAATAAATTGTATTGATAACGACTCCTTAACCAGTTTTTCCATTCATTGATTCCAGAATGCAAAAAGATTTTCTGTCTTAACCCATAATCATGTCTTAATCTGGAATGAGATACTCCCTGTTCTTCAAAATAATCTTTTATTTCATTTTTAAGAAAACGAGATGTTCCATGATATTGAAGGATAGGTTTGAGTTTATAAAAACTAATAGCCTGGGTTTGCGATAATTTGTAAAATACATAGGCTTGTGAGAGGGAGAATAAGTCACAAAAAGCTTTTTCGTTTTTATTTCTAATACTAACATTAGAAAGTGAAGAAAGTGAGTTTTTTATAGTTGAAATAAAATGAATTGTATTTTTAGTTGTTTTATCTTGATTTGCTTCATTATTGTGAATGAATTTCTCAATCATTTTTTTTGTTGATTCAAGAAAAAGTTGTGTATTGGTTCTTGGAAAATTAATGATATATAGAAGAATATCTATGTATATCTTTTCATTGAAAAATTTTATAAAAAAATAGAATTTACGGATTAATCGAATATTTCTTCTTTTTAATATTTGCAATTTTTTTTTTGATGATTCTAATATTTTATCCGGATAACTTATTTTATTAGAACTAATATTTATTTCTTGAGTTATAAATTCGTTTTTCTTGTCTTTTATAATTAAAATTTTTTCTATTTGATTTTTGATTGTGTTTGTTCTCGTAGTCAGATCTTTTATTTTTTTTTCGGTTAATGAATAATTTGTCCACCCCGTGGATTGAATTTGAAGGGATGATTCATGAATCATCTCATTACTGATTATCGAATCCTTTTTAGTTTCGTCCAATTCAGATATTTCTCTCAACCCAAAAAATGGAATTGGATTTATTTTTGAGAGTTCTTTTACTATTCCCTTTAGAAATAGAATGCTTTGAGTGATCCATTTTTTTGTTTCTTTTGAGACTTTTCGAAAAAATGTTGTTTTTTCTTTTAAAATTGTTAAAGCTATAAAACATTTCGTTTTCAGTTTTTTTATTTTTTTTTTTAGCTCTTTTAAAATAGGCTCAAAAAACGAACGCCGTTTTCGAGGATAATTTCGAGGAGAACCAAAAGGTAGTTCAGTTTCCATTCCCCAAACTGTTAAAAAGCAAAAATCATTCTTTTGACCCTTCGTTTTTTTCATTTTCATTGGATCTTTATGAGAGGGTTGTTGTTTAAATCTGTGCCAAGGTTTCAGGCAAAAAGGAAATAGGATCTTTATCTGAATACCGTCTGTTAACCAATTTTTTGGAAATTCTGTTTCAGATAATTGAACACCATTATAAGTGCATTTAACATGCATTTCTCGATTCCAATCCTTTAAATCTTCGGACCACTCAGGAAATTGAAATAATAACATACGGGCAATGTTTTTAGCTATTATCAATGAAGGTAATATAATATATTTTCTAAGAATTGATTGGGTTATTAACACGGAACCCCTTATTACTTGAGCAGGTAAAATGCTATCCCAGGCTTCTGCTATTTCTATCCGCATTTTTTCTTCTCTTTTGTATTTTTCTCTTTTGTCCTCGTCTTTTTTCTCGATCTTTTTTTCTATATAATCAGAAATTTTTGATTCTTTATCAACGTTTTTACATATCCAATTTCGAGATATTAGTTTCAGCGGCCCAGAAATATCAAAAGAAAAAAAGAGGGGTTTGTCTACTCTGTCCAAAAAAAGTGGGGAATGCACATTTGCTTGAAACAGTTCCAAAGTAATTGTTTTACGTCTTTGAGCACGCATGGAACCTTTTATTATGTCGCGACGAAAATCCGATTGTTGCGAATAGCGTATCAAAGCCACTTCGTTTGTTTGATCAGGATCATTAGCATCCTTGGTATTAGTATAAGTATCGGCGTTTGCCTGGTTATTAGTAAAAATCACTACGCGCTTGGATTTTCTTGAACGAATTTCATGCTCCGCTGTTACATTTTCCTCGTTTTCTCCCTCCTGTTGTTCTAAATCGTCGATTAATTTATATGACCATCGAGGAACCTTTTTACTTATTTCTTTTATTCCAATAGATTTTTTTCTAATTGTTTGGTTGTTGGGATTAGTTATAACTATATCGAATAAAAATTTCAAAATTTTGACTCGATCCTTGGAATCGATATTTCCCTGTTCATCTTCTGTCAATGTCAATAAAGAGAGCTCTTTTTCTTTTGATAATGATTTTATATTGAATGTATCTAGTGTCTGTTCGATTTCGTGATAATCAGTAGTAAGAAGTATAGCATGAATCTTATTTATCCAAAATGGATCCGTGGTTTTTTTTTTAGAAGTTTGATTTATGCTTAAAGGTGAAACCCATTTTTTTATTCTTCCGCGGTAGGGTCCATGCAAGAAAGGGTCATATATTTTAGGCAAGTATTCTTTTTTAGTTTCATTATTAGAGAATCTAGTCCTTTTTTTAAGTATGCTCAGATCAAAAGATTCCTTATCTAAAGATTCGACTCTTTTTATAAACTCCTTACTTAAATTTCTTCTTTTTAGTTCATTGCTAAAACTCCAATCAGTATACAATTCATCAGAAAACCCTTTTTCTGGTGTGAAAAAATATATTTTTTTTTGTATCATTTCTCCAAAGCTTGCTAAACTGGGTGGATACGTAAAAGATATTTTTTCTTTTCCATTACTTTGACATGTATAAAAAAAATACTGTGACATTTCGTTTTTTATAGCATTTTCAAACCGGTCATTTTTTATATATCGCAAAGGTCGATTCCATCGTTTAGAATCAAAAAGAAGCGTCACAAGAGGTTTTTCAAACCATAATAAATATTTATCTTCTTTTTTTTTTAATATTTCTAACTTCGAACTTTCTTGATTCCCATCCAGATAAGAAGTTTCATAAACTGGTCTATTTTTATAGTATGTCTCTTTAAAGGGAAAGTGGAGTTCGCCCTTTATTTTTTTTTTTTTCTTTCCAGTCGCTCCTAGCTTTTCTGTTTCATCGATTTTGCTCGGACCCGTTCTTTCCTCCGAAAAAAAGGAAGAAGAAGGATTTTCTTCGGTGGATACCTCTTGTTCCTGTTTATCCTCCCCCCCTTCAGAAATAGTTTCTATTTCTATATTTCTTTCTTCCTCACCTTCCCCCACTTCTTCTGTTTCTGAAATTCCTTTCAGTTTCTTAGTTAGAATGGGTGACGGTATTCTGCCTAAATAGTAAACACAAGTAATAAATAAGAGAATACTAAAGATTCGAGCCATAGAATTTCTAAATTCTGATACAAGATACTTATTAGATCGAATAAGTACATTAGACCTAAGAAAATTATTTTGTTGTATCCAGGCTAATACCAATCCAACCCATTTCATGAATAAAATATGACCAATTAACCAACCAACAAAACTACTTGTTACAAATAACATATTGTTGTTGCATCTAAACATATAAATGTTGACTAATCTGGATAACATTGAACTTGGTAAAAGAAAATGGTTGAATAATTGAATAATGAGATTATTCAGGAATACGCATTGAATGCTAAAATTACGCATTGAATTTCTGGTAGTACGTCCATAATCAAAAAAGTCTTTGTGAT